AATAAAAAAAAGGGAAATATTCTCATTATGAACGAACAGGGACTAGTGTTTTTGCAAGAAATTTCTAGCCAACCCCCCCTGCAAAAGGTCTTTTCTTAACACCAAGCGTGTTGGCAATAGATAGAAAAGGTAACTCCAACAATTTATTTGTCCTCAACGCCCCCTATTTCCAGGAATTAGTCACTTCAACAGCCTTCGATGGTTATATGGGTATCCAAAGTACGAACGAGATGGATGTTGGTTTTCCCAACCATTCTTGTTAGTCCCGATCCTGATCAGGAAAGGGGAGAATTTTTAACAAAGTTTTTTGTGTGGTTGATTCCTAGATGTAGTGCTTCTTCCCCTATGCCACCTAATTGGTACTAGTGAAGTAGTATTAACCTGTAATCCAGAACCTATAGGCTAACCTTTCGCTCAAGACTAGAATCAAAAATTGAAGCATATGAGGTTGCATCAACCGAGGATACACGACAGAAGGTATTGTTCTCGGTTTCCCCAAACTTCACCTTCAACAAGCGTAGGTTTTTTTTTTTCAAAAAAACAACAATTTTCTTTCTATCCGGAAGCGTGTGCCCTTCTCGTAAGACTGAGAAAAAAAAAAAAAGAATCAAATCGCACCATCTCTGTAATAGGTAAATGCCTCCTTTTCTCCTGAAGTTGTCGGAATTATTCGTAATAAGATATTGGCTACAATTGAAAAGGTCTTATCAATAAAATTTCCATTTATCCGCGATCTCGGCATAGGTAACAATCCATTCGATAATTCTTCTCATTACCTCTCGTGGGATAAAAAATCCCACAAACAAAGGAATCGTACAGTACAAAATACCATAAAAGCGGACCCATTCTAAAAAAAAAAACGTGCGGAACCTATACTCAAATTGTTCCCTTTTGACAGGAATCAATAGGAAATCTTTGAATCCGATTGGACTTCATTTAAAAAAAGTAGTATATGGGTATAGTAAGGAGTATAGTAATTAACAAAACTATTCTATTAGCCTTTTAGCGAAGTTATAAGGAAGAATCTAGGAATTTTTTCTACAGATTATGAAAATTTGAGAAGTTTTGATTGGATTAGGATTCACGGAACAAAAAGAATCAAATAATCACTCTTTCTATGATTCAAATAGAATAAGCACCCCCTTTTTGCTTATTTGCATAGCGTGTATACACCAAAGTATACAATCGAAATAGAAAAATCCGCGGTTTCATTCATGAATTTGTAATCGAGCTGTAAGAAGTTTTCGTTGAGAAATCTTCAACGGATAAGGGGTTTTTTGAATTCCTATCTAACCGGAGTCAAGTAAGTATTAATCTAATCACGTCTAAATAGAATCATATTCTAAAATATATGGGTCGGGCGACCCGTTCCAATTCAGTGTTTAATCCGGTACCATTCTAAACATCAGAATCATAAAAAGAGGGGGTCGTCGTCTTGACAAAACAAACTTGACTCAATATAGCTTTTTTTGTTTTTCATTTTATTGTTATAATCGATTGGTCATACCTATACCGTAAAAAAAAGAATACTGCAATATTCTAAATGAAATGGATCGCTATTCACCCGTTTTATGGGTAATAATCATAATCATAAGATTATGTAGGAGAGGTGGCCGAGTGGTTCAAGGCGTAGCATTGGAACTGCTATGTAGGCTTTTGTTTACCGAGGGTTCGAATCCCTCTCTTTCCGTATCTTCACCTACATTACGAATCTTATCGCTCGCAATGTATCAAATAAAAATGAAGACTATTATTCGAACCGTTAAACCAGCCCTCTCTTTATCTTTGATATCGATTCACTATTCCTAATTGTATTCTAATTGTAATTGCCTGTGGTACGGAAAATACTGGAAAGAGTAGAGTATTCAGGGCATAAAAAATTCCCCCGATCCATTTAAGATAAGTGAATGGAAGAGGAGAAAAAGGGGAAAAATTCACCGCACCCTTGTTTGGTATTTTAATTAGGTTCAAATCTGACGAGAATAATATTCTACGACTAGCAACTCTTTTATTTTCAAACCAACCCACTCACGATCTATTATTTGATTGACTACTCCTTTATACTGGGAGGAGTCAAGAATCAAATGTTTTGGTCTTGGTAACTTCCATTTCCGATTCCGATGAGGGGATGAATCAAGAGAATTTTGAATCAGCGCTCTGGATTTTTGTTCATCTCTTGTCGTAATAATATCTCGGGGTTTACAGCGATAACTTGGTATATCTACTATACGACCATTAACTAAAATATGTCTATGGTTAACTAATTGTCGGGCTCCTGGAATGGTCGAAGCCATGCCTAATCGAAAAAGGATATTATCCAAACGCATTTCAAGTAATTGTAGTAAAACCTGACCCGTTGAGCCTTTGGCTTTTCCAGCAATACGAACATAGTGGAGTAATTGTCGCTCTGTCAGACCATAATGAAAACGCAATTTTTGTTTTTCTTCTAGACGAATACAATATTGAGATTTTTTCCCAGAACGCGGTGGCGTTCGAGACT